TAGGACCTTACCCCCCGAATCAGACAAAGGGGGGTAAGGTCCTATTGAGTTCTTACTCTTCGGGTAAGGCTTTGTTTGATCTATTCCATAACATAAAAAAAGTTGGAAATTCATCCAGTCAACATAATCATAATATTAGATTCATAGAAATGATAAAAGGATGCTTTGTTTCTGATGATGTTTTTGAAAAATGGAATCCCTTGATTGATTCATAGTATCTGTTCCGCCATAGTATGAGGGCCCCTTCCGAAACAAGAAGAAAGAAGGAATCAATTGATTTTTTGGATGACACAGGATTTCTACAGATGAGACATCCTGCAAACCATTTCTATACTAATTGAATTGAACCTTACTCTACTCTATTCTATAAAAATAAAATTTCATCAAATAAAAAAAGACTCTTAATGTTCCGGTTGAAAGGGGAAAATCTTGGATTTTTGCACATATCCAAATCCTTATTTATTATCTCATCTTAAAATTTTATTTTTTTTTTTTACTTGAAATTTGATAAGTTCGTTGAAGAAGTTCTATTTGTTTACTAAGCCATCCCCCTTTTTTGTTTGTCCGCCACTTCTTATGAATCTAAAGAAAGAGGTTCCGATAGACCTGGAAAAGAAAACAGTAATCTTTGACGAACAAGATCAAGAATCATTATTATTTCGACACAAGAAAAGGGCGGAAAATTCCTTTTCTTGTGTCGAAAATTAGGAAGACAAGTAATCCCTCCCAGAATCATTCTTTCATTTATCCCTTGCCGCGTATTCTCTTCCTACTTAATGTTATGCCGCCTATTGTCTATTAGAATTCGATTCTATTAGATAGAAAAAACTATTGATGCATTCCATGGCATTTACAATCTGGCAATAAGAAGCGTCACACCGCTCCAATTTGGATTGAAAAAAAAAAAGGGGGGAGGGGGGGGGTCAAGTAGTCTTCTTCGCAATATACATACTATTACTAGGAATGGGATACAAGCAATTCCCGGCATCTCGCAGAAAAGCAGTATAAACAAAGCAAGACAAGGGGCTTTCCATATTTTTTTGGATCATACATAATTGCATTGATCAACAATAATTCGGCCCTTTTTACCAACTTGATGAATCCGTGGATCTAGAAATTCATTTCGGACAATTGAACCTTCTCAAACTGTTTCTTTTTGAGAACCAAAAAGATTTGTGCTAGGATAACAGATGCCAAGAAGAACAACAAACCTTGGACACGTAATGGATCTTGAAGTACTATTTCTGCATCTCCCTGACCAAATCCACCCACATTGGGATTACTCGTTAATGGCTGATCAAGCTTGATGGATTCACCCTCTGAAACAAGAAGTTCTGGTCCTGGAGGTATAATATCAACCACTTGGTGTCCATCCGATGCATCGGCTATGCTTATTTCATATCCCCCTTTTTCTTTACGTACTATTCTGCTTACTATACCTGCTGCTGTAGCATTATAGACTGTATTGTTACTCTTGCTCCCGTCGGGATAAATCTGACCCCTTCCCCTGTTCCCGCCTACGTATATGGGATATTTTAAGAAGTGAACGTCTTTCTTAGTAGAAGGGTCCGGAGAAAGAATGGGAAAGACGATTTCACTATATTTCTGACCAGGAACAGGACCCACTACAAGAATATTTCTTTTAGTGGGGCGATAGCTCTGAAAAGACAGATTGCCCATCTTTTCTTTCAGCTCGGGAGAAATACGATCGGGGGGAGCTAATTCGAATCCCTCGGGTAAAATAAGGACAGCCCCCACATTCAAAGCCCCCTTTTTACCATTAGCAAGAACTTGTTTCAGTTGCATATCATAAGGGATTCTAACAACTGCTTCAAATACAGTATCAGGAAGCACAGCTTGTGGAACCTCAATATCCACGGGCTTATTAGCTAAATGGCAATTGGCACATACAATACGCCCGGTTGCTTCTCGTGGATTTTCATAACCCTGCTGCGCAAAAATAGGATATGCATTTGAAATAGATGTCCGAGTTATTACATATATCATGATCAATACGGAAATGAATCGAGTCATCTCTTTCTTTACCCAGGAAAAGGTATTTCTATTTTGCATGGTCCAATAATTGATCCCGGAAATTTCTACAATAAATTAGGTAGGTAGCTAGCATAGTTCCCTATCCATGATTCTGCCATTGTACTGGAATAATTGTACTGAAGTATAGTAGGAATCCCCTGGGCGGGTAGAAGTATAAAGAGTGAGTAAGCTTCAAAACGGTTTGTTTATGTACGAAGTAGCATCATGATTTGATTGATATCAGCAGATCAAATGAGTTCTTCATTCATTCATTGAATGATAAATCACTACAAGTGAAGGAGATACACGATTTAAATAATGGAAGATCCAATATTTCAAAATTGTATCTAGAATGACTGGAAAAGTGGAAACAAGACCAGATATAATTTGATCGTTATGAGCAAATCCAAAATCTTTGTAGACCGAACCAATCATTAGTTCCCACCCCCGGGGTGAGTGGAATCCGATACATAAATCAGTTAATAAAAGAATAGAAAAAGCCTTTATTGTGTCGCTTAAGTTATAGAGGAATTCCTGAACCCAAGAATTCAGAATGACAAGTTCTTCATTACCCAGAATAGAATAACCACTTAGAATAGCAAAACAGATTATATTTGTCGAGAAATCCAAAATGATATGGATATGATCTTCGTTGTGCATTTTGACCAATTGCATCGTCTCTTTGTGGATTCCTATACGAAGCTTTTGTATCTGTGTCTCCGGGTACTCTTTTATCATTTCATCCAACAGGAATAGTTGTTCTAATTCTATGAATCTTTCTAGAACGTTCTTTTCTTGAATATCATTCAAAAAAGTTTCGGATTGTCCGGTATTCCACCAATTAGTAACCCAAGGTTCCAGACTTTTATTAAATGAGAGAGAGATCCACCAGGGCAAAAAGACTATAGATGCAAGATACGGGAGGGGAGTCAATGCTTTCTTTTTTGACACTTTTCATCTGTGAATTGTTAATGAACCCGCTTCATTCGCCGACTCTATCTGATCCGATATTTCTATGAAGCATGAGTTCTATAACAAGGTATGGAACCTATGGATCTATTCCTTTTTTTTTTTTGAATTGTTTAGTCCTTGGATCTAGAAAGAATATAGAAATAGAATAAGGGCCCGTTTCGAATGAAGAAATAATCAAATACTTTTCCCAGATATCTCAGTTGGTCAAATTCGAACCAATTCTATCTTCATTTGTTCTTTCGATGAATGCCCAAAAGAACCGCTTGAAATAATGAATATTATTTGGATTTCGAGACGAAAGAACTCCCCTCAATTATTTTTTCGAAATTTTCACTGGCTACCCACGACCCAGGAATAGTTGAGGGGATATTTCTGAAAAATATTAATGATGAAATCCGAAATAGGTGACAAAACGAGAGAGAAATTGGATAGTTATGAGAGATCTAAACGTTTGGTTATCCAGGAGCTAAAGAAAGGATCAAAAAAGAAACATCGATTGACAAAAGAAAGATAATTAACGAGATATGATACATCTGTATCTAATGTATTAATCCAAAGTATTGGCCCTAAAAAGAGAAATTATGTATTCCGAAATGCTCTGATATGTGTGATGAATACATACTTATTCTACTTGTTACTAGTAGAATTGAGTTCTATATGCAGAAAAAGGAGTTTTGGTCGATCAAAATTGCTTCTTATTATGGTTGTTCCGTATACGTCCGCCTGCTTTATTCTATGGGCCACAGAAGGATTACCAACGGAACGGGGGAAATAGAATCTAACATGTTTTGCTCGAATGAACGTTCCGAAGAAGCTTCAGTTATATTTAAAAGGGGGTTCCTGGGTCCCTTCCCTCATGCTGAGAAAGCATTAATTCCCTTCATTTCAAAATACTTCAATTGGCACGCGCAAGAAATAGGCCAATTCAGCAGCTTTTTGTTCAATTTCTCGTGGAGTAAAATTTTCGTCAGTACGGGTCAAGGGAATGGCGCCCTGGCCTCTGATTTCCATATAAAGGACACGTCGAGGATAAAGACCCTCTTTAACTTCCATTCTGATCGATTGAATCTCTCTCATAAGGAATCGAAGGAAGATGCGACGATTTATTCCAGGAAATCCCCAACGAAAAATACACACTATTCCTTCTTTTCTATCGAATCGATCATAACCGCTACCTACATTCCACGAAATTGTGCACCACAAATAGGAACTAATGAACAGACCTGCGATCCCATAGAAAGACATCACGATTCCTTGGGGAAAAAAAATGATTTGCTGAGACGGGAATAAAGATATCAGATTCCTACCAAGATAACTGGAAGTTCCAACCAATAGGAATCCTAGTGAACCTAAAAAAAGGATACAGGCCCAGCAGAAATTACTTGTTTTTCGAGATCCCGTTATAAGTTCTATCCATATACGTTCTGATCGATAGTTCATACTAGATCCAGTTGCATCCTATTGGAATTGAGAGAAGAGAATAAGCCAAGTGAATTTGATTTTACTTTTTTGATTTTGCTCCCGAAGTAACTCTCATCAACTAGCACTATTATGACGCGAACTATTAGGAGTAATTCATCAAATTGGTTAGATATAAAATAATAACATCCCCTTCGTATAATACCACCACTATGTATATCTACATAATATAGATACGTTAACTTTCTATTTCAGATATCCGCTCTGATCCATTTTAAAACAGCTATCCCCCCATATACATGCATTTATCCATATATAATGTATCCGCATGTATAATCACTTTTTTATTTGTGCCCGGAGGGAGCCACATGTCGTATCATATTCCACTAAATGGATATCCCTATTATGATCCAAGTCCAAGTGTTGAAATAAATTGATGAAATTTTGTCCTATCAGGTCTAAACAATCTTGTTTTTTTGAACATGAAGAGATAAAGAAGCCATTGCAATTGCTGGAAACACTAAGCCCACTAAAGGCACAAAAATAGAGGGTAAATTGAAATCTGTCATAGAATGGGTGCCTCGATTTAATATTTGTACCTGTTATAAAGATATTTTATCTTATGATAAGTATATCTATTATAAGTATTATTAAGTATATAATAAGTGCAAGGAATGTAGAGCTAAATAAGTGTATCTATTCACCTTTCTACAAGAAATAGATGGATGATAATCCGCTTTATTATTCTTGTTCTACCGCCCTTATCTTCTAATAAAGAGTTTCTTACGAGTTTCCTAAGGATTTGTTAGAATCCGATCCAACAGGAATTCATAGTCAAAAGTGTAGGTCCTCGGGAGATATAAAAATATGCAACACTTCCCTTATAGATTTGACTTATTCTATATATATTAATACGATATATATTAATATGAAAGAAGGGAACATGAAATTCTTTTGATTTTTTTTCCCAATTCCATTCCGCGGAAGGAAGAATTCACTCTTTTCCTCCTGATAGGGGGTTCCTGATTACTAATCATGAATAGGGGTAGGATAAAAAATCTGTATCAAAAAAAGTAATTATCCGAAACTTCCTATAGAACTTATGTTACCAAAGAAAACTCCACTCTTCTTATTTTGACTTTGATTCCGATGAACTAAAGTTCGCTACAAATAACTGAGCCTAGCGCTCTACTTGAATTTTGATTCAAGGGAAAGAAACCGTGTAGCTGAAATAATTCACTCAGAACACCTTTTAAAGGATTACGTGGTACGATTGGATCAAATAAGCCCTTATGGAATAAATACTCAGCTGCTTGTGAACCGTCAGGTACTGTCTTATTCAATGTTTGTTCAATTACTCTTTTCCCCGCAAATGCAATGTAGGCATTGGGTTCAGCAATAATAATATCTCCCAACATACCAAAACTGGCCGTTACTCCGCCGGTTGTAGGAGATGTAAGGATTGATACATAGAATAACTTTTTATTGAATTGATAATCATATAAAGCGGAAGATATTTTAGCCATTTGCATCAAACTCAAACTTCCTTCTTGCATGCGTGCTCCTCCAGAAGCACACACCATAATAACAGGTAGAGATCTATTAGCAGCATATTCGATCAACCGGGTGATTTTCTCGCCTACTACGGATCCCATACTACCCCCCATGAACTGAAAATCCATAACCCCAATGGCTATGGGAATCCCATTTAGTTGACCTATGCCTGTTTGAACAGCCTCAGTTAAACCTGTCTTTCTTTGATACGAATTGATACGATCTCTATAAGGTTCCTCTTCCGAGTGAAATTCAATGGGGTCAATAGAGACCATGTCTTCGTCCATAGGATCCCAAGTGCCCGAATCAACCGAAAGTTCGATTCTATCTGAACTACCCATTTTCAAATGATATCCACATTGTTCACAAATATTCATTTTTGACCTAAAAAATTTCTTATAATTTAATCCATAACAATTTTCGCATTGAACCCATAAATGTCTGTATTTTTTATTTCCATCGAAATCATTAGATCTTCCTCTTATATTGAAATCACTGCCATTACCGCCAGTTCTTATACTAGAACTCCCCCTGTCACTATCACTTACACTTTCACCACTACAAATGTAACTATAAATATAACTGTAAATGTGATTGTCGCTACCACTCGAAATGTACTTATCAATACTGATTTCAGAACGAAGATAACTATCAATGCAACTATTAATGTGATTATTCCAACTATACGTAGTATCATACATATAATGATCATAGTAGCGATTGTCACTCTTAGACCCGCTATTCAGATAACTAGAAAAAGCAGTTTCTAGTTCACTCAGAAAAGAACTATCATTGTCAATCTCAAAAACCCGATTTTCAATATCAAAATATACGGAATAACTGTTACCATTACTATCCCTAACTAAAAAAGTGTCATCAGAGATGAAACTCCAAATGTCCCTGACACCGAAAAAATGATCAACATTACTGCAACTATTACTTTCGCGCCAACCATGATTATGATTGTTTTTATTCGTATCATTTAGAATAGGATCTTCACTTCCACTGGTATTTCCAACAGGACGACCAAGACTGTCCATTGATTTACCTAGCCCACACCTGTGTTCTAACTCCTCGTTAGACAACATTGAATTGAACCACCGTTTTCCCATAGATCCTTCCTGCCCCCTATTTGAAAATACAATAAATGAATAGTCATTCGACGAAAAATCATTTTACTATTTCATTTCCTATCGGAATACGCATATAGATCCAATCACTAGGATTATTAACTAATAACGAGTAACTATTGAACGAAAGAAATGATTTTGTGGGAGTCGGGAGTATCAATTCACTATATATGATGGAACCTTTTCTTCAATTATTATAAATAGAAGATAGGTTTCTCCCATGTTGTGTACAAACTCTCATCGAAAAGATAAATATTTGTTCCCTCCTAGGAAGGATTCATTTTCGTATAATCTCGTATAATAATAAGTTTCTAATGCAACACGGAATGAAAAGGACAATATACAGGATGAGTAGAAGAAGTTGTGACCCTTGGCTCGATCTATGGTCCGA